CTTCAAGCCAAGCCTCTTGCTCTTGAAGCTCACCCTCTTCATCATAAAGCTCAGCCTCTTCATCAGAATCATAAAGCATATAACCATAAAACTCAGCCTCTTCATCATCAAGCTCAGCCTCTTCACTGCTCTGCTTGTCCTCAGCCCAATAGGGAAATCCCGATTCATTGGGCCTTTCGATCCAATCAAATAGAAAGTTCCAAGGGCGCCATATTCTAGGAGCCCAAACTATGTGATTGAATAACTCCTCCACTATGTATTGCGGGTCGAGTTCTTCGGCCTCTCCTTCAAACCGCAATTCGTATTTTGCTTCTTTTTCTTCAGAGTCAGAGAAAAATCTCTTACCAAAGATAGAACTCAATCCATTTTGCATCATATCGAAGGGACTCCTTGGTTCGGGCCGAAAGAGCAATGTCACTGGATCATTATCAAACTCACTGCAATCTTTTTCTGGCCGTAAGGATCCCACCAGAGCGCTTTCTACTTCTAATAGGCCATGAACTAGCTCAGAATCATTCTCAACAAGTTCATAATAAGCGATCCTACTTTTTTCATCGGGTAGAGACCAAAGGCCTTGAGCAACCGATCCGGCAGAACAACTCAAAAGATAAAGAAGTATTGTTAATCTCTTCATGCTCGTTCCAAGTTCGAAGTACCATTTGTACAAATAAGGATCCCATTCCTTACACAAATTTTGCTTCACATAGATAGATATAGGATCTATGAGGCTATTATTTAGAAATACTGTTTGTGCAACAGCCCTTCCTATCTGATAGAAAATGATCCCATGCTCCGGAACCGGTCTTACCTGGGCTCGAAAATCCCAAGTTTGTCTATCAAAAGCCAATTTAATCAGATTATTGTCTAGAATGGATTTCTTCTGTGCAATACTAATCGATAGGACCTCATTGGTAAGTGCTACAAGACTTCGTACATTGGAACCCAGGGGTATGGACCAGGATCCATTAGTATGGAACATTTTCTTTTCCAAGTGAAATCCCCTAGTATATGAAAGAGTGAAAAAAAGCTTTCGTTGTTCTGGAATAAGAAGCCTTCGCACCTTAATGCATGTATTGAATTTATTCGGACCTATTAGAACGGGATCCACTTTTTGGGGAATATGAGTCGAAGCAATAACAAGAATATTTCTAGTGGAATCTCTTTGAGACATAAAGTTCACTAATAAACCGCAGGATAAGTAATTCCACTCCTCCTTCCTCAGATCATGAATGTCTGGAATCCATATTATGCAAGGAGACATTGCTTTTGCACATTCGAAGTAAACGCGAAAATATAATTGGTCTAGTTCCGTCAGCACAATAGCTGGCTCCAGATAACATATATCGGGCAGATCCTCATCTATAGTAAACTGCATCTCCCTAGCAAAGTCACTCAGATCAAAATCGTCACTATCCTCAATATAGTCACTATCCTCAATATCATCAATCTCTATCCCATCCTCAAGATACTCGTAATCCTCATCTTCAAGTTCATCTTCCTCGTCATCGTCAAGATCATCATAAAATGCAAGGGTGCTCGTTATTTTCTTGTTCTGAAATATTGTAATGAGAGGAACATAGGACCTTGTTGCTAGGTATTTGACCAAATGGGATCGTCCAACTCCTATAGAACCTATCAATAAAACACCGCTAGAGGGGGATAGGTCTAAACGGAGCGAAAAGGGTTTTCCATGAGATGGGAAATAAAAAGGATTCGCCCCACACGGGGTTTGTGAATAAGTGGTTGTCTGAGAATGAGCAAGGAATATCCGTCTTTCTGCTAAACAGGATGTGTTGAACTTATAATTCAGTAAATGCGTTTTATGAATGTCAACTAAGTATCGTAAGTAAATTTCTCCCGGCTCTTCAACCATTTGATAAGCAGAGTCATTCTTTGCTAAACGATCACTATGAGTCAGACTCAATAGAATTTGATCAATCCCCTTTTCTCTCGTTAAGGTTAAGGTGGGGAGCTGAACCAAGAAATCTCTTACTTTCCCATCAATGAACTCTTCGATCGCGATCAAGAATTCTATTTTATCATAAAAAAAAGAATCATTCAACCTTTTTCTTTTTGTTATCGATGAATAAATCTCTTTACTTGTATGACTTAGATGTCTCGTATTTCTTGAAAAAGCGATTCGATTGATGGGATTTGCTGGCATGATACTTATGAGATCGATGAGATTGCTATTCCTCAATCTCTTCTTCCATATTGATTTCTTCCATATTGATTTGACCCCGTAAGCCCGTATTTCTTCTAGAAAATCTCCTAATTGTTCCAGAGCAACTAGAAAGAGATCCTTTAACCCGAAAGAATGCAGTTGAGATGGAGGATACCTATCCAGAAGTTTTTGCAACTCAATTCTGTATGATGGAATCATCAAAAATTGGATCTTTTCGAACTCTGTCTGGAACTCACTATAGGCTCGGGAAAAAACGAAAAGATGTGTATAAACGAGATATCCTGCAACAAGAAGAAGCAAAAAGGTTAAACAGAATAACTCTTGAACATTTGGCGATCTCAGATGTGTCGATATCAATGGTGACTCATTATTTCGATGAATAATTGCTTCGGACAGAAGAAGATTATAGAAACACTTACTCGAAATCTTACTTATCAGATTCCGAGGATACAATTTTTTATGAAGAATTCGCCATAATGCACCTCTAATCTCATCTATAATCTCATAATAAATGGATGCCCGAAAAATGGATACCCACTTTTTTGTACTTCTAATTAGTATCGATAATAGGTCTGAAAAGGTATCTAAAACTATCCAATTTACATATTTGTACCCTGTCAAAGTAAAGAACCCTGGTAGATATATTTGGAGTAGATTCCATTTTTTTGAGAGAATTGAAAGAGCGCTCTCTCGTTGAAAGGTTCTATACATCCGCGCTTTTTCAACCCATCTCTTTAGACAAAGACTCCGTTTTTTCCTCTTTTCGGCTTTTTTCCTCTTTTCGGATGAGAAAGATTTCTCAGAACATGAAGTGTGAGTCAAACCCATGTTTGAATTGAAATGGAGATACTGATGCAAGTTCTTCCCTTCTGAATCAGATAGATTCATATCCGAAAGAGGTTGACAATAAGTTCTTTCCAAATTGACTATTTGTCCCTCTATTGGAGGTGTTCCAAAAACGTCTGCGATCAAATAAATAGCTCTACGAACGAATGGATCATCGGATCGAATTGGAAAATGGAAAGATTTGTACAAGTTATGCCTTTCGTCACCACTTTGTGGAAAATCTTTAGATATGAATATGTTAGATACCTGTGACTCGATTGGTGAAATACTATCTCTATCAAAAAAATCATGTTTTTTTTTACCGCCGCACAAAGAAAATCTTTTGTTGCCAATGAATAAGATATTGAGGAATTGCCTATAGGTAAAATCAGAATTCTTGATACGGGCCTTTTCCACATATTCCACATAAAAGGGGAATCTTTTGTTACAATCGAAGCAGAAGTGATGGAGATTCTTCAAGAATCGAAGTCGATTTGCTTTATAAAAAGCAGATATTAATGAACTTCTATGAAATGGTTTCACGGGATTCAGCCAATTGTCTCGATCGTGGGATACCGTTGAGAAATAGGAATCCGTGTTATCAAAAGATTTCCTGCGATTATTTCTAGTATGGAATGAGTTAATCTTCCACTTTGGTATCTTATTGAACAACAATTTCGAATTTTGGCAAGTATCATGATCATCCAATAAGAAGGGTTTCCGTTTTTTCAAATGAACGATTTGAGGACCTATTGGTTCTAACAGCTGATTGCAGAGTTGATCATTCGGACCTTTCAATCCATAGATATGGATCTCGGACCCATGAATGGGGATATTTCCGAAACTTACAAAGAAAAAAGGAAGTGACTTAGACAAAAAGCGAAGAAACTTGTCCAAGAAGAAAGGAAGTGACTTAGACAAAAAGCGACGAAACTTGGACAAGAAGAAACGAAGTGACTTAGGCCAATCTTTTTTGTCGATAACTTCAGACCAATCTTTTTTGTTGATAACTTCAGACCAATCAATCGAATATTGATTAATACGTATACGTAATCGATCGAACACTACTTGAACTTGAAAAAGAAGGCTCTTCTGCTCAGAAATGAAATGTTCCAAATGTTCCTGGAAATTCTTGCTCCCATTAGACCATTTGGATCTATATGCATTAGGATCCCAATTCATGGATCTCTCGGTTCGAGAAAGAAAAATAAGAGGATCAAGCCATTTCTTCTGACTCTGTTTCAAATTCGATAAATGTTGGTTGATCGTATATTTCATTATAGTTCTATGATTCAGAGTATCATTCCCGCAGGAGATCCGGGCCCATTTTTTTCTGATCCTTCGATAAAAAGATTCATTCTCTTCATAAAAAATAGGAGGTAGAACCAATAAAGATTTCTTTTTCGATTCATCCCTGGAGTTGAATACCTCATTCAAGAATTGTTTTTGATCCAATCCGTAGGAATCAATAAAAAAGGCAAATCCCTTATGATACACCAGATCCGGCTCGGTTATTGATAGAGTGAATAGATCTGCCATTTCTTTAAATCTCTCTTCTAATTCAAAATCGTGGTGTAACGTATATCCCCCCCCGTTCCGATCATGGAATAGATGAAATAAATCAAAAAATGGATTTTTGTTCAAGAAAGAAATCTTATTGGAACTGTCCATATCCAGTTCATCCTTCAGAACCGTATCACATCCCCGATCTGATGAAATAGGATGAATTGAGACGGTATTTTGTAAATATGTAATTGTCTTGAATAGATTCACTATTTCTTTATTTTCCGATCGCCTGGAAGGGACAAAAGACAAATCTTGTTCTTTCTTCAACAATTTCTGATCTCTAGTGGATCTCTCAGTAGGATTCGAACCCAGATGAAGTTCTGACCATCTGTCAGAGAAAAAAGAACCAATGGATCTTGTAGGATTCCCAAGAGATTCTTCGATTTCTTCCAGAAGCGGACGATTCTTCTGAAATTGAGCACTA